AGGGATTCAAATTTCGCGTCTTAAATGAAATGGGCAGACTAGAATTAGCCGTATTCTATGAAATACGATAGTATGGTAGAAAGAAATATCTGAATCTTTCTACCATACTATCTACTATTGTTATTGTAGTGTATATAAGGTGTATTGTAATCCGGGTTAATTTAATAGAGATCAATCTACAATAGTATCGTCATATTCCTATATATTGGTATATATCGATATCAATTACATATTATATATAATATAATGTATATAGTGCCCCCCCAATTCTATTTCTTTGCTTTATCCATCTGTCTTGTATTTAATTTGTGTTGATTTCAATCAATTTGAAATAATTGAAAAGCGACTCGTACGATTCTAATTCCTGGATTACTGATTATTTTCAATATGAATCCCGATCAAAAGAATCAAGGGCCTCTTCGATGGGTATAATAAAAGAAAATAAAGTAATCTTTTTATTAGCATTCCGACGAAGAAGTCATTGATCGATCAGTTGACATATGATCTATGGAAACTTCTTCGGATTTCAAAAAAAAAAAGGGGGGGAAAAGATTAGTAAACCTCTTTTAACGTTTGAACAGTGAGTTCAATAAAACAAGTACAACATAAATAAAATTGCCAAAATATTAAAACAAACGGGAAGTGCGCAATATGTGACTCGCCCAAGACAATATTTTAGTCTGTGTAGTATCTCGTTAGAGAACTACTATGTCTGTGTTGTTTCCGATAGAAAATGTGTATCTACGTAATGTAATAACAGAACTATATTTCTCTTTGAATAAAGGGAAACAAAAAAGTAAAATAAAAAAAGTGCAACTCTTCCTCACGGTCCATATCTAATTTTAGTAAGAGTCGGTTCATCGAAATCGAAAATTGATCAAGAATTCAGTTGGAATAAATTTACTACCATTTGTATTTCTTTTACTTTGTATTCTTTTTACTTTCGAAATACAAACACGGAAATAATTGAAATATTTGTTTGATTGAAAGAGTATTCTTCATATATATTATTCATAAACTATATTACTACACGAAAACCCAAGAGAATTTTGAAATGCAGATATTTTTTTATTTCTATTTCAATTTAAAAATTGAATTTTAAATTGAAATAGTGTTGAAATAATGAAATTTCAACTAAAAAAAGCTTTTCAGAACTGAACGATTTATAAAAAAAAAAATGGATCCAGTTTAATTCCTAAACTCAATTACAATTAGTAGTACTTCTAGAGTCCACTTCTTCCCCATACTACGAGTGAAAGGGAAAATGTAAAGACTACCATTAAAGCAGCCCAAGCGAGATTTACTATATCCATGTGAATTATGTCCCCTATCTATGAAGGAATTCTTGAATTATTGTTCACTAATAAATAATAGTGGAATCACTGGCGCAGAGTCAAAAATTCTGACCTAACGTCGTTGATGAAACAATCCAATAAATCCAACTCTAACTTATAAGGGGTCTTATAAGATTTCTAGTATAATCAGAAAAGATTAAGCACAAGCAAAATATGCGGAGACCCCCTTGGAAGTATCAAAGAAATGCTACTAATATGTAGAAATACTAAAAATTATGTAGAAATACTAAAAATCTATTCTTTCTTTTGTTGTCCTTCATTAAGTTAAGTAAAAAGCCTAAAAAAATAGAAGAAAGGTAGATCACTACCCAACCCATACCCTATTTCTTTCCCATTTTGTTTTGATCTAATCCTTACCGTCCCTTATTGTCTCTATGAAACAATCGGAGGACGCCCTATTATGTTCTGTTCTTGACTAGGGGTTAACGAAAAAAGAAAAAAGGTATAGTATATAAGGTATATTAAGTAAAAGCCAATTACTCAATTCAATCGAATTAATATTGATTGAATGCCGGAGTACTCAAAGACTTTGATGAATATGTCTACAAAGTATCTTCTGGCCTTTCCGCAACTAAAAACGGAATTTGATTTCCGTCCTGCTATCCAATCTAATTCAAAACCCGGCCCGTAGACACTCCGTTAGTAATGGAAGGACTATCACGATTTATCAGTTTCCTCCGTTTGCTTCCGCCGGAAAAATTTCCCAAATTCTATCAGCAAAACAGAAGAAGGTATGTCAATTCTTTTGGTGATTAGGCGACACCCGGATTTGAACTGGGGAAAAAGGATTTGCAGTCCCCCGCCTTACCGCTCGGCCATGCCGCCAAAACGATACCAAATCAAAATCTATCAAAAAATTATCCTTTTGTCTTCTTATTTATTGTACTTGTATTTTGAATCTTAATCCCGTTTTCCTTAATTCCTTTTCTAAAAGAAATCTTTCTTTTTTGTTTGAGTTGGATCCATCCCTTCGATTGATTGTATAGTATCTTAAAACCATACAATCTCTAAAAATTTCCCTTACTTTTCTAGTGAAAAACAAAATTTTGATTTTTCAGTCATAAAAGAAAAAATTCAGCACAAACTGGAACCTTTAACTATTATATAATTCATGAATGATTCGTATATATAATTCATGAATGATT